AAATTAATGATATAGAATTTCAATATGTAAGGTCAATAATTCATTTCATAAAGGGAAAATGTAATAAAGCATTAATACTGATTAAACTATAATTAAAAAAAATTGTTGTATGTAAGAATAAATAAAGAATAAAAAACTCAAGAGTCCTGAGTCAATAAAGACTGAGAGGGTTGACTCAAGAACAAATTAAGGGCTCCATTGTAAAATTCAGACCTAACCATTAATCGCGAAGCGATGGGAACGACAGAACCTGTGATTTCAAACGATTCTATTGAAAACGAATCCTAATGATTCATTGGGTAGGATGGCGGAACAAACTAAGAACCAATTCATTTATTCTGAAAAGGTATGTCATGAATTAATCCTAAAATAAAAGTCATGTCATGAACTAATCCTATAAACTGAATATTAAATAGAGTAAATATTCGCCCGCGAAAATTTTTAGGATTTCTAAATTGTAGTCCATCTAATATGCTAATAAAAGGCCAAATAAAATAAAGATTTGTTAAAACCTTATAATAAACCGCATTTTATAGAATTCGAGATTGAAGGCATTTTTATTTCTATTTCAAATATAGGAATTTCTAATAGATTATGAAAAGCTTTTATGATTAAATATATGGTTTACATATATTATTCAGTAAATAGATGTATATTATTTTATAATTGTTTCATTCGCGAGGAGCTGGATGAGATGAAACTATCATGTCCAGTTCTGTAGTAGAGATGGAAGTAATAAATAACCATCAACTATAACCCCAAAAGAACCCGATTTCGTAAACACCATAGAGGAAGAATGAAAGGAATATCTTTTCGAGGTAATCATATTTGCTTTGGTCGATATGCCCTTCAAGCGCTTGAACCTGCTTGGATCACATCTAGACAACTAGAAGCAGGGCGGCGAGGACTGACACGAAACGCACGCCGCGGCGGAAAAATATGGGTACGTATATTTCCAGACAAACCAGTTACAGTAAGACCTACAGAAACACGTATGGGTTCAGGAAAAGGATCTCCCGAATATTGGGTAGCTGTCATTAAACCAGGTAGAATACTTTATGAAATGAGCGGAGTACCAGAAAATATAGCCAGAAAAGCTATTTCAATAGCGGCATCAAAAATGCCTATACGAACTCAATTCATTATTTCAGGATAGGGGTGTAGAACCAAAGAAAATCCATTTTTCGGATGAAAAAAAAACAATTGGAGGTTTTTTTTGAATAAACAATATTTCTTTTTTTTTTTACGGCGCCTTTGCATTGAAACAAGAGATAAAAATGATATGATTCAACCTCAAACCCATTTGAATGTAGCGGATAACAGCGGAGCCAGAAAATTGATGTGTATTCGAATTATAGGAGCTAGTAATCGACGCTATGCTCAAATTGGTGACGTTGTTGTTGCTGTAATCAAGGAAGCACTACCAAATACACCGCTAGAAAGATCAGAAGTGATCAGAGCCGTAATTGTACGTACTTGTAAAGAACTCAAACGTAAAAATGGTATGATAATCCGATATGATGACAATGCTGCGGTTGTTATTGATCAAGAAGGAAATCCAAAAGGAACTCGAATTTTTGGGGCAATTGCCCGGGAATTAAGACAGTTCAATTTAACTAAAATAGTTTCATTAGCCCCTGAAGTATTATAAGATTAGGAACATAATACAGTTTTACAGTTTATAGTATTTGACTGAAATTGATTAATTAGTGGATTTAAGTTAATTTAGTAGATTGTTTGTGTCTCACGTATATGCCTTTAATAATTCATAAATGTTTAAAAATTCAGAAATAATTAAAAAAGAGCATGTTGATTATATCAAAATTCGGGAACACCTAAAATCTCAGTTTATTATGAGTAAAGACACTATTGGTAATCTACTAACCTATATACGAAATGCTGACATGAATAAAAAAAGAACAGTTCGAATACCATATACTACCATCGGTGAAAACATTATTAAAATTCTTTTACGAGAAGGTTTTATCGAAAACATGAGGAAACATCAGCAAAGCAACAAATGTTTTTTAGTTTTAACTCTACGACATAGAAGAAGTAGGACGGGACCAAATAGAATTTTTTTAAATTTAAAACGGATCAGTCGACCCGGTCTACGAATCTATTCTAACTATCAAGGAATCTCGAGAATTTTAGCCGGGATGGGGGTTGTAATTCTTTCTACTTCTCGAGGTATAATGACAGACAGGGAGGCTCGACTAGAAAGAATCGGTGGAGAAATTTTGTGCTATATATGGTAATCCTTATGATATTCCAATTATATATGTAGCTCTCATATTTATGACACAAGACAAGAGAAGGAGTGGGTTTCTTTTATTACGCCTCCCACATTAGTTGATACCTCAGAACAAAAACGGGTTCATTACAGTTTAATTTCTGATCGTGGAGATACAATATCACTTTCCAACGGTATACTTTTGATTTGGTTAGATAATGAAAATTGGATTCTAGATTATGTTTCAAAACGCATTCGACATAATTA